TCCTTTTATTTTTAGAGTGTGCTTTGGAATACTGGAAGGGTCGATATTCTTCCTTATTGTTTTTTTTGTCCTATCTTCATCCTTTTTCGAACGAAATCAGAGGAATGTCTCATTAGAATTTTTATTGTTGTATCTTTATCCTTATTTTATACTTTTCTTAGGACTGATCCGCGATAATATGAATATAATTAACCTTATTTGTTATAACTATTCTCAAATCTAAAAAAGAATTCCAATTTTTTGATATTTTCAATATCCTATTATTATAAATTATTATTTTTCTATTTTTTCTATTTCGAATTTACATTGTTTATCTTAATTTAATATATATATTTAATATATATTTTTTACATTACATTATATAATAAATATTTATAAATATAATAAATTCGAAATAGAAAAAATAGAAAAATAACAGCAATGTAAATGTATATCATCAATAATTATTATGTATAATAATAAAATTCAAATTAGTCAGATATTTGATTTCTGTTACATTATTAGAATAGAATTCTATTTAGTCATATTATTAGATATATTTATTTATTAAATATATTATTAATATTCATTTTCTATTTTTTTATTAGTTATATTATGTTATGGATAGAATTATGAACTAGAATATATAATATATAGTTTATATTAAATAGTTAATATTAAAAATATATATAGTTCATATGAACTTTACAGCTAATAGCGTGGATCTGGTAGTCTCTTGAATTCCTATGCATTATTTCTGTTATGTGAGCCCGCTTAGCTCAGAGGTTAGAGCATCGCATTTGTAATGCGATGGTCATCGGTTCGATTCCGATAGCCGGCTTTTTTCTCTATCGATTTTTCCATAATTGAGAATCTCTCCTCTCCATTTCTCCAAACGTTGAGTCACTAATCTATTATGTCGTGGTAATTATAAAAAAAAGTTGATTAGATCCAATTAGATTTCTATTTTATATATATATAATAAATCACCTTAATCTTCTTTTTATATATACAACAAAAAATCTGGATATTAACACAATACATTTCATTCTATTTTGTAATATTTCAATAGATTTCGCTTTGCTTTGTTTATCCTTTAGTTCAGTCTTAATTTTGATTTCTTATGTAAAATGAATGAAATTTAAATAAAATAAAAAGGAGTCTTTACTTTATGTCTCGTTACCGAGGACCTCGTTTCAAAAAAATACGCCGTCTGGGGGCTTTACCGGGATTAACTAGTAAAAGACCTAGATCCGGAAGTGATCTTAAAAACCCATTGCGTTCCGGGAAAAGATCGCAATATCGTATTCGTTTAGAAGAAAAACAGAAATTGCGTTTTCATTATGGTCTGACAGAGCGACAATTACTTAGATATGTGCATATCGCTGGAAAAGCCAAAGGGTCAACAGGCCAGGTTTTACTACAACTACTTGAGATGCGGTTGGATAATATCCTTTTTCGATTGGGTATGGCTTCGACCATTCCCGGAGCCAGGCAATTAGTTAACCATAGACATATTTTAGTTAATGGTCATATAGTGGATATACCAAGTTATCGTTGCAAACCCCGAGATATTATTACTACGAAGGATAAACAAAGATCAAAAGCTCTGATTCAAAATTATATTGCTTCATCCCCTCAGGAAGGAGTGCCAAACCATTTGACTATTGACTCATTCCAATATAAAGGCTTAGTAAATCAAATAATAGATAGTAAATGGATCGGTTTAAAAATAAATGAGTTGTTAGTCGTAGAATATTATTCTCGTCAGACTTGAACCTAACGAACATAACAAGGAAAGGAGTTCAGACAATTCTATCCCTTTTTCGACGAAGGAAATAGATCTAAGGGCCTTAATCCGTATTTTGTTATTCACGTATTACAAATTGATACGCAGTAGAATTTATTTTGCTCTTTCCACGATATTTTTCTTTTACGTACCCATACCACAGTAATGTAATTAGGAATCATAATTTTCTATCAAATAAAGCTGTTGGGATAATATAATGATATTCATTTTTATTTGATTTGATATATTGTAGTTGGTAACGCTGGTGAATTAACAGAAACGGAAAGAGAGGGATTCGAACCCTCGGTAAACAAAAAGCCTACATAGCAGTTCCAGTGCTACGCCTTCAACCACTCGGCCATCTCTCCTATATAATCCTATTATTGACCAGAAACCGAGTGAATAGTGAGTCCATAGGAAAAAAAGTTTCCTTTCCAATTCCATATTTATAAACAACCTCTCTTATCATCCATCTACCCTATTATAAATTTATGAATCATACCATGAATTTTTCTATGGCATTTCATTCAATTGTATAATAATTATTCATCCCTTTTCCTTTTTGGGTCATAACCAAATCTCAATTTATTGAGTTATCAGATTCGAGTTATAAGAATCTATAGTAAAATAAAGTCCTTGGTTATCTAACTTAGATGAAATAGTAATAGTTCCGTGCATTTGTATATTACGAAATTGATATTATATAAAATTCAATCTGATTCAAAAGTCTCCCATCTTTCTTTGTCAAAAAAAGGTAAAATTTGAGCAGAAGGTACACAAGAATTTTTATATTTTTATGTTATTTTGTACTCTACAATTCCTTTTTGTGGGATCATTTTCCCCGAGAGGGTAATGAGAAGAATTATAGAATGGATTACTAATTATGCCTAGATCTCGGATAAATGGAAATTTTATTGATAAGACCTCTTCAATTATAGCTAATATTTTATTACGAATAATTCCGACAACTTCAGGAGAAAAAAAAGCATTTACCTATTACAGAGATGGTGTGATTTGATTTTTTGTTCTTATTTTTTTAGCCCTCAACGAAGTCTTACGAGAAAAAGACGCAGTTCGGAATATAAAGAACCAAATTATTGAAATAAAGTTACGCTTAGTGAAGGTAAAGTTTGGAGATAGAACAATTCCTTCTGTCGTGTATCCTCGATTGATCCAGCCTCAGATACTTTAATTGTCGATTTTAGTATTAAACGAAAGGTTATACCTATAGGTTCTGTATTGCAGGTCAATCCTACTCCACTAGTACCAATAGGCGGCATAGGGGAAGAAGCACTACACTAGGAATCAACAACACGAAAACTTTGGTAAAAATGACCCTTTTCCTTATCGGTATCGGGGCTACCAAGAATGGTTGGGACAACAAACATCCATCTCATTCGTACTTTGGATACCCGTATAACCATCAAAGATCGTTGAAGTGACTAATTCCTGGAAATAGTAAGCGTTGAGGACAAAGAAATCGTTGGAGTTACCATTTCTATCTAGCACTAATACGATAGGTCTTAAAAAAACTTCTTGCGGGAAGGCTAGCTAGAGATTTCTTGTAAAAATACCAGCTCCTGTCAGTTCATAATGAGAATAGTGAAATTTAGATTCCATGGCTTATTCCCCTTACTACTATGCACAGAAGGGAGGAGCCGTATGAGCTGAAAATCTCACGTACGGTTCTGGAGCGGAGATTTTTTGAATAAAATAAATGAACGACCGTAACGGATGTCAGCTCAATCCGAAGGAAATTATGCAGAAGCTTTACAGAATTATTATGAAGCTACGCGATCAGAAATTGATCCCTATGATCGAAGTTATATACTTTATAACATAGGCCTTATACACACAAGCAACGGGGAGCATACAAAGGCTTTGGAATACTATTTCCGGGCATTAGAACGAAACCCATTCTTACCACAAGCTTTTAATAATATGGCCGTGATCTGTCATTACGTGCGACTATCTCCACTATAGAAAGAAAGAAAAAAGATCAAATTAACTAGTCAATACTAGAAAAAAAGGCTTTCTACATATGCATCGTTCAAAGCAACGATTTTTACCAGCTGTAGCAAGGAAAGAAACCTCATGATAACAAAAAAGGAAATAAATAGATAAAGCCTACATACTATATTCTATGGATAAAGAATCAAATTGATAAAAAAAGCACCGTAAAGATCAATTAGCGAGCTTTTGGGTCGAGACAGTTAAAAACTGCTTACTTATGTCATGAAATGATATATAAAGTTAGGAATCAACTTATGTAATAGAGTCGATCCACTAAAGTATTGAGCAGCGGCGTAGCATCAGATCCCAAAGATAGTAAGTTCTTTTTTCTTATGGAAGAAAGTCTTTTTCAAGGATTCTATATAAATTTCATATATGAAACCGAGATAGTTACCTTTCAGAAAATGATAACGATATAGGGGATATCTATGTTTCATTTTTCTTAAGGTGGGAAAAAAGATAAAACTAATTATTGATCACAATTAGAATTTTAAACTTATGGAATTAACTTTTTCTGGTTAACCCAAGAAAAATGGGATTTTTTTCTCATAAATAGAATTCAGTTAGTATAGGGGAATAGGGTAAATATAAGATGAGACCAAAAAAAGAATTGATTGCTGAGCCGTATGAGGTAGGAAACTCTCAAGTACGGTTCTAAGGGAAGGAATTGGCCCACCTATTCCAACCGCGGAGAACAGGCCATTCTACAGGGTGATTCTGAAATTGCGGAGGCTTGGTTCGATCAGGCTGCTGAGTATTGGAAACAGGCTATAGCGCTTACTCCAGGTAATTATATTGAAGCACATAATTGGTTGCAAATCACGAGACGTTTCGAATAAAACCATTCGTTAATTCAGTAGAATTTATTCTTGGATCCATCAATCAAATAAAATAGATCATTACCATGACATGATAAGATCCAATCAAGAATTTCATTATATCCCTTCCTTGTAAAATCATTCTATTTTGTATGGTATCTTATAGGTATAAATGATATGGATACCGTACAGAATAAGAGTAGAAGTAGAACTAAGAAAAGATACCTTCGATGTATCTTATTAATTTTAATGAATGAGATCTTGTAATTTGTAATAAAGTACTAAAAAAGTAAGTAATAGGGTATTATGCTCTATGAAATTAGATTTATATAGGCACTTCTATATTTAGATAGAAATAAATTAGACTAGGTTGCAAAAAAAGAGTTTTTTCGTTACGCCGG